TGACTACAAGTGAAGGAGATAGACGGTTTAAACAAAAAAAGACCCAAAATTTCAAACACGTGTCTAGAATAACAGGAAAACTACAAACAAAAATAGTGAAAATTAGCTCGTTAGGAGCCCATCCAAAATTGTTGTAGACCCAACGAATTAGTAGTTCCCAACCGCGAGTGGAGTGAAATCCAACAAAAAAATCAGTAACTAAAAGAATAAAAAAAGCTTTTATTGAGTCATTTAAGTTATAGAAAAATTCCTGAACCCAAGAATTCAAAATGACAAGTTCTTCTTTACCCAGAAAAAAAGAACCACTTAGAATAGCCAAACAGATTATATTTGTTGAGAAATGCAAAATGCTATGGAGATGATCCTCATTATCTATTTTGGCCAATTGTATTATTTCCTCGTGTATTCCTATAGGAGGTTTTTGTACATGTGTCTTTGGTTTCTCTTTTATCATTTCGTCCAAGAGAAAAAGTTCTTCTAATTCTATGAATCCTTCTAGAATCCTTTTCTCTTGAATATCAGTTAAGAAAGTTTCGGATTGCCTGGTATTCCACCAATTCTTAATCCAAAGTTCCAGACATTTGTTAAAAGAGAAAGAGATTCCCCAGGGCAAAAGTACGATAAATACAAGATATAGGAAAGAAGGCAATGCTTTCTTTTTTTTCATTTTTGATCTGTAAATTGAGTTGTTAATGAATCCGCTTCATTCGCCGACTCTATTTCATTCGCTGAATATATATGATATTTCTTTTCTTTGAAACACAAATTCTATAACAAGGTTTGAGACCTTGTGTTTGTATCTATTTCTCTTTTTGTATACTAGTGGAATTTCATTGTATTGGGTTCTTTATTAGATCTAAATGGAGTGGAATAGAAAAAAAAGCCTTTCATATAAAAAAGGAAGAATATTATGCCATATATCTCACTTGGACAAAACAAATTAGAAGCAATTTTCTCTTATCCTCGTTTGTTCCTTCCTTTAGATAAATACTAGAAAATCCCCTTACAATTGCAAAAAATTGCAATTGGTACTTAAAATACTTCAATTGGTACGCGCAAGAAATAGGCCAATTCGGCAGCTTTTTGTTCAATTTCTCGTGGAGTAAAAAACTTCTCATCAGTACGAGTCAAGGGAATGACCCCCTGGCCCCGGATTTCTATATAAAGGATACGGCGGGGATAAAGACCCTCTTTAACCTGAATTCTAATTGATTGGATATCCCGCACAAGGAATCGAAGGAAGATGCGACGTTTTATTCCAGGGAATCCCCAACGAAAAATGCACACTATTCCCTCTTTTCTATCGAATCGATCATAACCACTGCCTACATTCCACAAAATAGTGCACCACAAATAGGAGCTAATGAATAGGCCCGCGATTCCGTAGAAAGACATCACGACCCCCTGTGGAAAAAAAAGAATTTGTTGAGATGGAAGTACGGATATCATATTCTTACCAAGATAACTGGAAGCCCCAACCGCTAAGAATCCTAATGAACCTAGAAAAAGAATACAGGCCCAGAAAAAATTACCTCTTTTTCGAGAACCTTTTAGAAGTTCTATCCATATGTGTTCTGATCGCCAATTCATATTAGATATACTAAATCCAGTAGCGGTCAATTGAAATTGAGAGAATAAGCTAAATGGTTTTGACTTTACTTTTTTTGATTCTTAAATAGCCTTCAGTAGCTAGTACTCCTGTGAAATAATTGGTTAGATACATTGACTTTCTATTCAAAAAGAATTCGTGGATCCACTTAAAAAAAAACTCGCTATACTTGGCTACGCATATGCGTGCATTTATGCTCGTAGCCTATATCTGCACCCATAGACGTTTTTCATTTGTGTGTAGAAAGAGCTACATACCCCATCATATTATATTACTTACACAAAAAAATATCTCTATTATGATCCTGGAAATACATTAAGAAAATTTGGCCCCGTCGTTTCTAGACAATCTTATTTTTCTGCACATAAAGAAATAAGGAAGCCATTGCAATTGCCGGAAATACTAAGCCTACTAAAGGTACGAAAATGGAGGGTAAGTTAAAATCTGTCATAGAATATGTGTCTCAATTCAAATTTACTATTTCTATCTATTCGAAATATATCTTAAGATTCTTATGATATAATTAAGTATATCTATTATAAGGAATATTGACTATTGTATTTTTAGTTTACAAAATCTTTATTTTGTATAGAATACTATTTTTTTTTAGAATACTTTTTATCTATATAAAAAAATGAATGGAATAGATAATAAGAAAATTGCAAAAAAGGGGAACTAATTCAAAATATTTGATTTTTCTTTTCCCATTCTCATCGCCTTTCTATCCTTCTAATCGAACTTGAAATTGGATTCAAAAGAAAACTATTGTGAAAATAAAAGAAATACCTCTTTCAGAATACCCTTTTTTTATTTAATTTTAATTTAAAAAAAGTAGAAGTGGAATAGAATAACCAGTTGAAGGGTAATGATCATACGTCTGTAATGCATTGTATGTCCCAGAATAGGTCCCATTCTTCTACCCTTTCCGGGTAGTCGATGGCTATTCACAGCTACTACCTTATAATAAACGAAAACTCTTTTCTGTAAATACTGCGTATTTGATTCCATTATCGTATGATAATACTATATTTTTATTTCTATTTGTTTATTGTATTATACCTTTCTATATTCTAGATATATAGAATAGAAGAATCTCGATTTCTCAAGTCTCATGATCGTATCAAGATCTATTTAAATTCGGCCCAATCTTTTCTAAAAGAAAAGATTGGGCCGAATTTAATTGCAATCAATTAGAAGAATAAAGAAGAATTACTGCATTTCGTAACTTATTTGTTCTCTTTATATTTTTTTCTCTTTATCTACGGTATCTACCGGCTCGAAATCAAATTTGATCGCCTTCCATACTTCACAAGCTGCGGCTAGTTCAGGACTCCATTTGCAAGCTGCTTTGATAATTTCATTACCTTCACGAGCAAGATCGCGCCCTTCGTTACGAGCTTGTACACAGGCTTCTAAAGCCACACGATTAGCTGCTGCACCAGGTGCATTTCCCCAAGGATGTCCTAAAGTTCCTCCACCAAATTGTAATACGGAATCGTCTCCAAAGATTTCGGTCAAAGCTGGCATATGCCAAACATGAATACCCCCTGAAGCCACCGGTATAACACCTGGCATGGATGCCCAGTCCTGAGTGAAAAAGATACCGCGAGAACGATCTTTTTCAATAAAATCATCACGCAATAAATCAACAAAACCTAAAGTTATTTCGCGTTCCCCTTCTAACTTACCTACTACTGTACCGGAGTGGATATGATCTCCCCCTGACATACGCAATGCTTTAGCTAATACACGGAAATGTATACCATGATTTTTCTGTCTATCAATAACTGCATGCATTGCTCGGTGAATGTGAAGAAGTAGGCCGTTGTCGCGGCAATAATGAGCCAAACTAGTATTTGCGGTGAATCCTCCAGTTATGTAGTCATGCATTACAATAGGAACCCCTAATTCCCTTGCAAATACAGCTCTCTTAATCATTTCTTCACATGTACCTGCAGTCGCATTCAAGTAATGCCCCTTGATTTCACCAGTTTCGGCTTGTGCTTTATAAATTGCTTCAGCACAAAAGACAAAACGGTCTCTCCAGCGCATAAATGGTTGTGAGTTTACGTTTTCATCATCTTTGGTAAAATCAAGTCCACCGCGTAGACACTCATAACACGCTCTACCATAATTTTTTGCAGATAATCCCAATTTTGGTTTAATAGTACATCCCAATAAAGGACGACCATACTTGTTCAACTTATCCCTTTCAACTTGGATACCGTGAGGCGGACCTTGGAAAGTTTTTGCATAAGCAACGGGAATTCGTAGATCCTCCAAACGTAGAGCGCGTAGGGCTTTGAAACCAAATACGTTACCCACAATGGAAGTAAACATGTTAGTAACGGAACCCTCTTCAAATAGGTCTAATGGATAAGCTATATAACAGATATATTGATCTGCTTCCCCAGGAACGGGCTCGATGTGATAGCATCGTCCTTTGTAACGATCAAGACTGGTAAGTCCATCAGTCCAAACAGTTGTCCATGTACCAGTAGAAGATTCCGCAGCTACTGCAGCCCCTGCTTCTTCAGGCGGAACCCCGGGCTGAGGAGTTACTCGGAATGCTGCCAAGATATCAGTATCCTTGGTTTCGTACTCCGGGGTGTAGTAAGTCAATTTATAATCCTTAACACCAGCTTTAAATCCAACACTTGCTTTAGTTTCTGTTTGTGGTGACATAAGTCCCTCCCTACAACTCATGAATTAAGAATTCTCACAACGACAGGGTCTACTCGATATGGATTAGGTGTAAATGAAACCTTTGCAAAAATCTAAAAAGGAGTATGCTTAAGTTAATGAATATGTTTCATTCATATATAATGCGTACACCATGTGTACGTTCTATCCTATAGGAATTCTACTATAGGAATTCGATAGGAATTGAGTTGTTGTTATGGTAAGTTAACACGGTTCGTTATTAAACCGTGGATTTGATTTACCAAATCCATCATTATTGTATACTCTTTGATAGATATAGCGCAACCCAAACCAATCCCTAATCCTTATTTTAAAATTTTGAAAGTTCTTAATGGGCCCCTTTGATATTTTGAATCTAAATACCTAAATACTAAGAAAATTCTCTGTTGACAGCAATCTATGCTTCACAGTAGTATATATTTTGTATATCGAAGTCCTAGATAGGAAGGTAGAGTAGGCACGGATCCTTCACAAAAGGCAAAATTTATATGAAGATTGATTGAACTTTCCAACGGACTCATTCCATAAGTAAACGATTGAATAGGATTCGCTTGGGCAACGAAATCAAGTGCTAGTCCCCTTTTCTTTTTTATTGAATTAACTAATTCATTTCCTTTTTAGTTTTGGATTTTTGGATATTTTTTTTATTTTATTTGGCATTATTCAACAAGAAAAAAAGAAAAATTTCGACAAATTCCTTTTTTTGAAAAAATTGTGATAATTATGAGAACCAATCCTACTACTTCGCGTCCCGGGGTTTCCACAATTGAAGAAAACAGCACAGGTCGTATTGATCAAATTATTGGGCCCGTGCTAGATATCACTTTTCCCCCGGGCAAGTTGCCTTACATTTATAACGCTTTGATAGTCAAGAGTCGAGACACTGCCGATAAGCAAATTAATGTGACTTGTGAGGTACAACAATTATTAGGAAATAATCGAGTTAGAGCTGTAGCTATGAGTGCTACAGACGGGTTGATGAGAGGAATGGCAGTTATTGATACGGGAGCTCCTCTCAGTGTTCCAGTCGGTGGAACTACTCTCGGACGAATTTTTAACGTTCTGGGGGAGCCTATTGACAATTTGGGTCCTGTAGATACTAGTGCAACATTCCCTATTCATAGATCTGCGCCTGCCTTTATCGAGTTAGATACGAAATTATCTATCTTTGAAACAGGTATTAAGGTGGTCGATCTTTTAGCTCCTTATCGACGTGGAGGAAAAATCGGACTATTTGGGGGGGCAGGAGTAGGTAAAACAGTACTCATCATGGAATTAATCAATAACATTGCTAAAGCTCATGGGGGCGTATCCGTATTTGGCGGAGTAGGGGAACGGACTCGCGAAGGAAATGATCTTTATATGGAAATGAAGGAATCCGGAGTAATTAATGAAAAAAATATTGAGGAATCAAAGGTAGCTCTAGTCTATGGCCAAATGAATGAACCACCGGGAGCTCGTATGAGAGTTGGTTTAACTGCCCTAACTATGGCAGAATATTTCCGAGATGTTAATAAGCAAGACGTGCTTTTATTCATCGATAATATCTTTCGTTTTGTTCAAGCAGGATCGGAAGTATCCGCCTTATTAGGGAGAATGCCCTCCGCAGTGGGTTATCAACCTACCCTTAGTACAGAAATGGGTTCTTTGCAAGAAAGAATTGCTTCTACCAAAAAGGGATCTATAACTTCGATCCAAGCAGTTTATGTACCTGCAGACGATTTGACCGACCCTGCTCCTGCCACAACATTTGCCCATTTGGACGCTACTACCGTACTTTCCAGAGGATTGGCTTCCAAGGGTATTTATCCCGCAGTAGATCCTTTAGATTCAACCTCAACTATGTTACAGCCTCGGATCGTTGGCAACGAACATTATGAAACTGCGCAAAGAGTTAAGGAAACTTTACAACGTTACAAAGAACTTCAGGACATTATCGCAATTCTTGGGTTGGACGAATTATCGGAGGAGGATCGTTTAACTGTAGCAAGAGCTCGAAAAATCGAGCGGTTCTTATCACAACCGTTCTTTGTGGCAGAAGTTTTTACCGGTTCCCCAGGAAAGTATGTTGGTCTTGCAGAAACAATTAGAGGATTTCAACTAATCCTTTCTGGAGAATTAGATGGCCTACCCGAACAGGCTTTTTATTTGGTGGGGAACATCGATGAAGCTAGCACGAAAGCTATAAACTTAGAAGAGGAGAGCAAATTGAAGAAATGAAATTAAATCTTTATGTACTGACTCCTAAACGTATTATTTGGAATTGTGAAGTGAAAGAAATCATTTTATCTACTAATAGTGGCCAAATTGGTGTATTACCAAACCACGCCCCTATTAACACAGCTGTAGATATGGGTCCTTTGAGAATACGCCTCCTCGACGACCAATGGTTAACGGCGGTTCTGTGGAGTGGTTTTGCGAGAATAGTTAATAATGAGATCATCATTTTAGGAAATGATGCAGAACTCGGTAGTGACATTGATCCAGAAGAAGCTCAACAGGCACTTGAAATAGCCGAAGCTAACTTGAGTAGAGCTGAGGGTACGAAAGAATTGGTTGAAGCGAAGCTAGCTCTCAGACGAGCTAGGATACGAGTCGAGGCTGTCAATTGGATTCCCCCATCCAATTGAAGACAATCCAAAGGTTTCGTTGATACAAAGAAAAAGGAAAGAAGGGTAGAAAAAGTTATTAGATAGCGAAGCGAAGTAAGTCCAACGCTATCTAGTAATTTTTCTACCTACCTACCTACTATTGGATTTGAACCAATGACTCCCGCCGTATGAAAGCAATACTCTAACCACTGAGTTAAGTAGGCAATTTATCACCACAAAAGAAGCCCCATTACTTCGATCGATTATAGATCGAATCCTTTTTATAAGCAATACCCCTCTGTTATTGATATGTTTACTATTATGTTATATAGTAAACGGATCAGAGGAATATCCTCTGGCATTAGAGAATATTCATCTTGACAAGAAATTATCTATATGTTAAGATATTTCTGACAAGGGCTATAGCTCAGTTCGGTAGAGCAACTCGCTTACACGTGCGCCAATGCTTTTCAAGGGAACTTATTATGCAATGAACATAATTGAACTTATTGCAAAATCAATGTCTTACTTCATGGATTCGAAAGAATAGGAGAACAGTAGCCTGACAAACGGTCAGTTCAGTCCGATTCAGGTGCCAATTCAGGTACTTAATCAAATAGAACCCCTATTGATTTGCTAGTTGATAAGGTAAATATCCAGCCCACTCAATGCTAGGCGTAATGAGGATAAGGGCCTCAAAAAAACTTCTTTTCGTTCTATGAACTTTAAGGTGTATGAAGTCTCATAGTAAACTCTTGCAGCGGAACGATAGAGACTCCATTTCACTTAGGTTGATTTAATTTAGGCCGGAGGCAGACCTAAGTCAAGGTAATCCTCCTTTGAAACACTTTGGTATTGCTCCTAGATAGATCATAAGAAAAATAATCAATCAGAGCATAGGGAGCCATCTTTTTATCTTTCCCTAAAGAAAAACTATGGCAGATTAACTGATCTTTACATCAGTTGATGAAAGAGCCCAATGCAGAAAAATAAAAATGCATGTTGGGTCTTTGAAACAGTTCGAATCATTTCGATAATAATCCGTTTGATCTGTTTTACCGAGAAGGTCTACGGTTCGAATCCGTATAGCCCTAATATATATGTCTTTTTTTTCCATTTTAGGATGGATATCTTATGTTTCCTTTAGTATAGTTTTTTTCCTTATTTCCTTATTAGTACTTGTTTATAGACTCGACGATCGATTGTGCCATAGAATAGAGGTAAAAGCATTACCATAGGCTCCATTCATGGAAAATCATAGAGACAGGAAAAGAAAAAAGAATTTTGATCAAATCAATAGAAGGAAGGATCCCTTAACTGATTTGACTTCCATCCTCCTTCAAATAGGATATGTTCTAAGTCCCTATACTTTCCTATAATGACTGCAACGATTTTCTCCATTTTGCGAATTCCTATTTTGTTTGAAGTATATTACTATATATACATTATTTAAATATACATTATCTAAATCGATCTGCTTTAAATAAAAATAAAAAATAAAAAGAAAAAAATAAAAAGAAAGAGTAAATAATAAAACTGGATATTCTGTTTCATAATTCTTAAATAGAGTTCTTTTTTTTTTTTAGTATTACTCCTCATTAGGATGCATACATTAGTTATCCCATTTTAATTAGGTTCTAATCTAATTAGTAGTAAGTATTTTCTTTTTTATTTAATAGTCTCTGACTATCATTAAATAAAGGGTAGAGCAATTCTTTTTTTCTAGATATTTTAGAGAAAGCGAGACAAAGTGAAGCGAAAGAGTTTTCTTTGTATAAGAATTAGGTCTATTCATATCTAAATAGATGAGAAATCCAAAGAGAGTGGGGATTCCATTGGATGAATCCTTAAGGAGAGACATGTTACAAAAGAAACAAAGGCTAAAGTAAGCCACTTTTTACCTTTGGTTTGAGCAAAACGCATTCTTGTTTCACCGAGGAAAAGAGAGAAGTTCTGGATAAATTGACAATGTCATGTCAACTTGAATTGACTAATTAAGTTCCGCCTATTCCACATTAATAGGAGTACATTTATGTTTCTGCTTCACGAATATGATATTTTTTGGACATTTCTAATAATAGCAAGCCTTATTCCTATTTTGGTATTTTGGATTTCTGGACTTTTAGCCCCTGTTAGTGAAGGACCAGAGAAGCTTTCTAGTTATGAATCGGGTATAGAACCCATGGGGGGGGCTTGGTTACAATTCCGAATACGCTATTACATGTTTGCGCTAGTTTTTGTTGTTTTTGATGTGGAAACGGTCTTTCTCTATCCTTGGGCAATGAGTTTCGACGTATTGGGTGTATCCGTTTTTATCGAAGCTTTCATTTTTGTGCTTATCCTAGTTGTTGGTTTAGTTTATGCATGGCGAAAAGGAGCCTTGGAATGGTCTTAACTGAATATTCAGACAAAAAAAAAAAAAAAGAAGGAAAAGATTCCATTGAGACAATTATGAGTTTGATTGAGTTTCCGTTACTCGACCAAACAAGTTCCAATTCCGTTATTTCAACTACACCAAACGATCTTTCGAATTGGTCAAGACTCTCCAGTTTATGGCCCCTTCTATATGGTACCAGTTGTTGTTTCATTGAATTTGCTTCATTAATAGGCTCGCGATTCGACTTTGATCGTTATGGATTGGTACCAAGATCAAGTCCTAGGCAAGCGGACCTAATTTTAACAGCTGGTACGGTAACAATGAAAATGGCTCCATCTTTAGTGCGATTATATGAGCAAATGCCTGAACCAAAATACGTCATTGCTATGGGAGCCTGTACTATTACAGGGGGAATGTTCAGTACGGATTCCTATAGTACTGTTCGCGGAGTTGATAAGTTAATTCCTGTGGATGTCTATCTGCCGGGTTGCCCACCTAAACCAGAGGCTGTTATAGATGCCCTAACAAAACTTCGTAAGAAGATATCCCGAGAAATAGTTGAGGATCGAACTCTATGTCAAAGTCAAAATAAAAATAGATCTTTTACTACCCGTCACAAGCTTTATGTTCGGCGCAGTACTCACACTGGAACTTACGAACAAGAATTGCTCTATCGATCACCATCTACTTTAGATATATCTTCTGAAACTTTTTTCAAATCTAAAAGTCCAATATCTTCCTACAAATTAGTGAATTAGGAGGGGTTCTTTTGTGCAGAAAAAGAAAGAACAGTGCAATCTTTCAAACTTGCATTTGAAATATGAAATATTTATACAAAGGGGGAGATATCAAGACAATGCAGCAGGGTTGGTTATCTAATTGGCTAGTCAAACATGAGGTGGTTCATAGATCTTTGGGCTTCGATCACCGAGGAATAGAGACTTTACAAATAAAAGCGGGGGATTGGGATTCCATTGCTGTTATTTTATATGTATATGGTTACAATTATTTACGTTCCCAATGTGCTTATGACGTAGCACCCGGCGGATCTTTAGCTAGCGTGTATCATCTTACGAGAATACAGTATGGTATAGATAACCCAGAAGAAGTATGCATAAAAGTCTTTGCCCCAAAAGAGAATCCTAGAATCCCGTCTGTCTTCTGGGTTTGGAGAAGTGCCGATTTTCAAGAACGCGAATCTTATGATATGGTGGGAATTTCTTATGATAATCATCCACGTCTTAAACGTATCTTAATGCCTGAAAGTTGGATAGGCTGGCCCTTACGTAAGGACTATATAACCCCCAATTTCTATGAAATACAAGATGCTCATTGAATGATAATAAATTCATGTTCACTTATACAACACAACTCCAGATTTTATTCAAGTCAAGGAATATTTTTACATTCTGTTCCTAGACGAAACGAAATACTTAATTATATTCTAATTAATTCCTATTATATTATACAAAAAGATCCGGATAGACTGAACAAAAAGGGCTCTTCATTTCGATTTTCCAAATTGGAAAATCGCATATTTGTTTCCTTCGTATAAACAGAAAAATACAATGACTCAAAGAAGTTCCTACCACGAACTTTGTACCGCGCGGATTACTTAGAACAACTAGGAAAGTAGGATAAGCAAGAATAAAAAAATTCTTCGGAATAGCGGCATACAAAATTAATAAGAAATGCAAAAATGAAGAAAAGGGCACCTAATCTCCCCTCTTTCTATACCATAAAGAAAAAAACCAGAAAACCATAAAGAAAAAAACCAGAGATTTTAACCCTTTTCTAAAAAGAAGTGTTTAGAGATTTATCTACTTACTCTATACTATCTAGATTATTAATGAATATGCACCCCAATTCATCTCAAGATATTTATATCAATATCTATTCGGTAGATCCTTTTTTCTGTGCCAGGAACCAGATTTGAACTGGTGACACGAGGATTTTCAGTCCTCTGCTCTACCAACTGAGCTATCCTGACCCTTTCTTGTGCATCATCCTAGTAGAGTATTTGCATCTATGTCAATTAAAGGGACTCAAAAATCAATAAAGTATTCCATTCCAAATCGGGAAATGAGAGGGGGGGTAGTCCTAGCAAATAAAAAAGAAATCATCTATTTAATGAATAGCATAAGATTCATTGAGTTCTCGTCGCACTCCTTTGTGAAAGAGTAGAATGAGAAAGCTAATGAATCTTAAACCCATTGATAAAAGAAAAGGATAACTACTATGGTTAGGGAATAAAAGAGGGTTTGGGGATAGAGGGACTTGAACCCTCACGACTTATAAAGTCGACGGATTTTCCTTTTACTAGAAATTTCATTGTTGTCAGTATTGACATGTAGAATGGGACTCTCTCTTTATCCTCGTTCGATTAATCCACTTTTTAAAGATCTCAAAACAATGAGTTGAAGGATTTGATTACTCAATATTCGATTGGAATGGATTCACAATAATTCTCAAAAAATTCTGAATTTTCTATTTCATAATCATTCCTAATTTCATTCTAAAAAAAATATATAAAATAAAGAACCTATATTATGATATGGGTTCTGTGATTAATCGTTTGCTATGTCAGTATCTATACGTGTGTATTAGATGTATAAAGCCCTTCTTTCTATAATTTCGAAGGAGTTCCACTGCCAACACAACGTAATTACTTCGATTCGTTAGAACAGCTTCCATTGAGTCTCTGCACCTATCCTTTTCCTTTGGGTTCTAGTTTGAGAACCACTTGTTTTTTCAAAAGAGGGATTTGGCTCAGGATTGCCCATTTTTCATTCCAGGGTTTCTCTGAATTTGGAAGTTACCACTTAGCAGGTTTCCATACCAAGGCTCAATACAATCAAGTCCGTAGCGTCTACCGATTTCGCCATATCCCCATTTTCTTTTTCACCAGGATTACTTGTATAATTTCATCCATCTCTTAGTTTTTTTTGAATCATTGAATTCATTATTCGACGTAGTCTAGCAGCTCATCTCTATTTGAGAGACCCCGCTCGCTTATTTCAATTCAGAATTGAATTGATTCTATCGTTGATATATTTGCAATTCAATCGGAATGAATATATCCAAAAGTTTTTCTCTCTCCCGCCTCCCTCCTTCCTTTTTTAGAGTATTCAAAATCATACTATAACGCTTGATATTCATTCTTTTTTTTTTCTAATCTGAATTAGAAATTTCATTTGCTATGATTCCATCTTCTCCTTAGTGAACTTATTTATCCTTAAATTATTAACAAATAAAAAAAAAAAATGTATATAATAAAGAGAAAATGCCAATCTCTTGGCATTTTCTCTTTATTATATTATTTTTATATATTCTTCTTTTATATGCATTAGATTACTCGTCCGATCCATATCAAATTGAAAATATCTGAAATAAAATTCAATATAGAATTTTGAATAGATTCTATTAGAAAAATCCATTTGCGAATTAGAGAAATAAAAAGAAAGTTCAATAAATTCTAGAATCCTATTTAATTTAAGAATATCATTTAGTTAAGCATATCAAGCTAACTTTATGAAATTCTAGTATTTTTTTTACTATTACTAATTCTAAGTAGAACTTCCAATTTCGAACTAGTTAATAACTAAGATTAATAATTAAGATCTGACATTTTACAGATTTCCTATATATATTTCTATTTGTTACACTATTTCTGTTATGTAAGCCCACTTAGCTCAGAGGTTAGAGCATCGCATTTGTAATGCGAGGGTCATCGGTTCAAATCCGATAGTCGGCTTTTTTCTCTATCGATGTTCCATGAACAAGAATTTCTCTTTTTCTCTAAATTAAATGGGGAATCGAGGGTCTATTATACCGTTCTACCTTACAATTTTGCTAGATACAAAGCATAAAAATAAATAATATATATACAAAAAATCCGGATGTTGATGAAATTCCATTTTTTTGTGGTACTTCATTTTTTGTGGTACTTTTAGTAGATTTTACTCTGTTTATCCTTTAGTTTAATTCAGTTTGAATTTCGATGTATTCTGTAATGTAAATAGAATGAAATTTTTTGTGTAAAATGAAATTTCAATAAAATAAAAAGGAGTCTTCATGTCCCGTTATCGAGGGCCTCGTTTAAAAAAAATACGCCGTCTGGGAGCTTTACCAGGACTCACTAGAAAAACGCCTAAATCCGGGAGTAATCAGAAAAAGAAATTCCATTCTGGGAAAAAAGAGCAATATCGTATTCGTCTTCAAGAAAAACAGAAATTGCGTTTTCATTATGGTCTGACAGAACGCCAATTACTTAGATATGTACATATCGCTGGAAAAGCAAAAAGATCCACAGGTCAGGTTTTACTACAATTACTTGAAATGCGTTTGGATAATATCCTTTTTCGATTGGGTATGGCTTCAACCATTCCTGGGGCCCGGCAATTAGTTAACCATAGACATATTTTAGTTAATGGTCGTATAGTTGATATACCAAGTTTTCGTTGCAAACCCCGAGATATTATTACTACGAAGGATAACCAACGATCAAAACGTCTGGTTCAAAATTCTATTGCTTCATCCGATCCGGGTAAATTGCCAAAGCATTTGACGGTTGACACATTGCAATATAAAGGACTAGTAAAAAAAATTCTAGATAGGAAGTGGGTCGGTCTCAAAGTAAATGAGTTGTTAGTTGTAGAATATTACTCTCGCCAGACTTGAACTTAACGAAAAAAGGAAAGGTTCATAGAATTTTGTTCCCCTTCCCCTTTCCCTGAACTAAATCGACCTAAGTCTCTTAATTTGTATTTTCCCGTTCACCTAGCAGAAATAGATTAACCCTAGGATCCTTTTTTCTTTTTTGTTATTTCCTCGATTTTACATACCACAGTAATTTGGTATAGAGAATTTCTATTAAATAAAGGTATTATTGCTGGAATAAATTGTTATTTAATTTGATACATTGTGATCGCTAACATTGATGAATTAAGAAAAACGGAAAGAGAGGGATTCGAACCCTCGGTAAACAAAAGTCTACATAGCAGTTCCAATGCTACGCCTTGAACCGCTCGGCCATCTCTCCTCCATAATCTTATTATGGAAAATAAACTGAGTGAATAGCGAGTTTTCGTATTCCTGCAGTACAGCCACAACGGCTCGGGGATTCCAAGGCCCTATGGGAAAAATTCCTTTTCATATAAGTGAAAGGATCCAGTATTTTTTTTACTAGGAATTCCGCTCCTTCAAAACTTTATCTTTGGGGAAAACCAAAATAAAAAGAGAATGGAAGAATTCTTCTTATTCCATAAGAAAATAAAGGAACCCTAGAATTCTATTTGCATAAGGTACGTTATGCCATACAATCTAATCTTAGTCAAATATTTCATATCTCTTCTTGTCCAAACAGAAAGAAAAGAAGACAATTTGAGCTGAGCGGAAAATCCATACCTCTCTTATCCATTTAGAGCATATGGATCGATTTATAAGAATCGAATGTTTTGTTTTTATGTTATTTTGTGATAGAATGAAAAGAATTCTATATAGAGTGGGTTGGGAATTATGCCTAGATCCCGTATAAATGGAAATTTCATTGATAAGACCTCTTCGATTGTAGCCAATATTTTATTGCAAATAATTCCGACAACCTCCGGGGAAAAAAGGGCATTTACTTATTATAGAGATGGTGCGATTTGACTTTTTTTTTTTTGTTTTTTTTTTTAGCCCTACCTACATCTCATTCTTACGAGAAAGAGAGGGGGTTCGCATAGAGAGAACAAAATTAGTAAAGGAAACCCACGCTTGGGGAAGGTGAGGTGAACTAACAATTCCTTCTGTCGTGTATCCTCGATTGATGTGGCCTCAGATGCTTCAATTGTAGATTTGAGTATTGAGCGAAAGGTTACACCTACAGGATAGGTTCTGTATTACAGGCCAATCCGACTCTACTAGTACCAATAGGCAGCATAGGGGAGAAAAGCACTACACCTCGAAATAGGAATCAACAATAGAAAAACTTTGTTAGAAATTAGCCCTTTCCTGGTTGGTATCAGGGTTGGGAAGAATGGTTAGGATAACAAACAACCATCAGGTTTGTACTTTGGATACCCTTATAACCATCAAAGGTCGTTGAAGTGGCTAATTCCTATAAATAGGAGGCGTTGAGAACAAAGAAATTCTTGGAGCTATCATTCTAGCATTAATAGAATTTGTTGGTGTTAAGAAAAACCTCTTGGGGGAAGGTTGGCTAGAGATTTCTTGGAAAAATACCAGCCCCCTTCGGGTCCATAATGAGATGGACTAATTCTATTTTTATTCTATAGATTTTTTGCTTAGTACTATATACAGAAGGGAGAAGCCGTATGAGATGAAAACCTCATGTACGGTTTTGGAACGGAGATTTTTTGAATTGAATAGAATGAACGACCGTAACGGATGTTGGCTCAATCCGAAGGAAATTATGCGGAAGCTTTGCAGAATTATTATGAAGCTACGCGACTAGAAATTGATCCCTATGATCGAAGTTATATACTATATAACATAGGCCTTATACACACAAGCAATGGAGAGCATACAAAGGCTTTGGAATATTATTTCCGGGCGCTAGAACGAAACCCCTTCTTACCGCAAGCTTTTAATAATATGGCCGTGATCTGTCATTACGTGCGACTATCTCCACTATAGAAAGAAGAAAAAAAGATAGGAGAAAATTTTCTAGTAAATACTAGAAAAAGGGCTTTCTACATAGGGATCGTCAAAACAACGATTTTACCCTATCAGCTGTAGGAAGGAAGGACACTTCACGAGAATCAAAATAGGAAGAAAGTAGAGCCTATACTACTATTCTATGGATAAAGCTGAAATTGATAGAGAAAACACCGTAAAGATCAATTAGTGAGCGACTGGGTCGATACAACTAAAAAAAAAACTGCTTCATTATACCACGATATGGAACAAAATTTAGGAATCCGCTTATGTAATAAAGCCGATCCACTAAGGGATTAAGCAGCGGTGTAGTATCAGATCCCAAAGATAGTAAGTTCTTTTTTCTTTCTTATGGGAAAAAGTCTTTTTCGAGGATTCTATAGAAATTTCATATATGAAAGAAACGAAACCGAGATAGTTACCTTTCAGAAAATTGGAACGAAGGATATAGGTCTATCTATGCTTCATTCTTCTGAAGGTGGGAGAAAAGAACAAACTGATTATTGATCAAAATTAGGGTTTGAAACTTAGGTAATTAACTTCTTCTGCTTAACCCAAGAAGAAATTGGATTAATTTTTGAGAAATCGAATTCAGTTAATATAGGGAAATTCAAATAGCAATTTCTGAGCCGTATGAGGTAGGAAACTCTCAAGTACGGTTCTAGGGGAAGGAACTGCCTATTCCGACCGAGGAGAACAGGCCATTCTACAGGGCGATTCGGAAATTGCGGAAGCTTGGTTTGATCAAGCTGCTGAGTATTGGAAACAAGCTATAGCGCTTACTCCGGGAAATTATATTGAAGCACAGAACTGGTTGAAGATTACGAAGCGCTTTGAATTTGAATAAGACCACTCTCTATTTTCATAAAATGGGTGGTTTGGTTGTTGATCCATTAATCAAATAATTTAGGTAAGAAGATCAAATCAAGAATTTCATTATATCCCTTTCTTCTACCTTCGATTTTATATCATATTTAATAAGGATAAATAATAGGGATAGGCTCTGGAACCGAAGTAATAAAGCACATAAAAGGTGGCAATCTAAATACTCCTACCTAATATATCAGGACGGTTTTATTAAAAATTCTAATGAGTTATCTTGGAATTTGGAATCGCATAAAAAAATCTATATTATGCTCACTCAAGGAAAGTGGATGTGGATAGGGGCTTATACCTTCAAAAAAAATACACTAGCTTCTTAAATTAAAACGTAAAAAAAAGATTTTTTTGTTACGTCGGGAAATAATTTTCCCGAAGAACCCACGTCCGTTAGGCACCTAATCCTTATGTCATAATAGATCCGAACACTTGCCTTGAATTGACTTCAATATATAATTGCTCCAGTGAATAACTAAAAAAAAAAATAGAAGGACGGTAGATAGTAAAGAAAAGGACTAATCATAATATCTATCTTTCAAAGATTCAATAAAAAGACAGTTGGCGGGTCTCTTTGTATGTCTTGTCCGGAAAGAGGAGGACTTAATGATTATTCGTTCGCCGGAACCAGAAGTTAAAATTGTTGTGGATAGGGATCCTGTAAAAACATCTTTTGAGGAATGG